CAAAAAAGAAATAATACGAACTTGGTCTAGGGCATCTGGCATTATACCCCAAATGGTTGGCCATACAATCGCCGTTCATAACGGAAAGGCACATTTACCCGTTTATATAACATATCGTATGGTAGGTCGCAAATTGGGAGATTTCGTACCTACCGTAACCTTTGAGAAACATACACCAAAAGAAAACGACAATAGATCTCGTCGCCAACCTATTGAGAAACGTGGACAAAAACAAAACGACAAGAGATCTCGTCGCCAATCTCATAAATCAAAATAAATATAAAAAAAAAAGTGTTCACCATTCATTGGTGGAAAAGGGAGTCGCTTTATGATAAATATAGTAACGATGGACTCGAGTAAACCGCGTACAGAAGTCAAAGCTTTAGCTCAAAAAAAAATATATATGTCTGTTTTCAAAGCACGAAGAGTAATTGATCAAATTCGCGGACGTTCCTATGAGGAAACACTTATGATACTGGAACTCATGCCTTATCGAGCATCCCTTCCCATTTTAAAATTAGTTTATTCTGCGGCAGCAAATGCTAACGATCTGGGTTTGAACGAAGCGGATTCATTCATTAGTAAAGCCGAAGTTAACAAGGGTACCTTTGTAAAAAGGTTAAGACCTAGGGCTAGAGGACGCAGTTATCTAATAAAGCGACCCACCTGTCATATAACAATTGTATTGAAAGATAAATCTAAAAAATTTAAATATGAATCTAAGATTTAAATTCATATTTAGAAATAATATATGGATAGAAAGATAATAGAATAATATGGCACGAAAAATAAATCCACTTGCTTTCAGACTTGGTACAACCCAAAATCATCATTCCCTTTGGTTCGCACAACCAAAAAGGTTTTCCACTGGTCTCCAGGAAGATGAAAAAATACGAGATTGTATCAATAATTATATACAAAATCGTATCCATAATTATATACAAAAAAATATAAGAAGATCTTCGGATTTCGAAGAAATTGGAATTACACATATAGAAATTCAAAAAAAAATCGATGGTATTGAGGTCATAATCTATATTGCATTCCCAAATTTATTAATAGAGGATCGAAACCAAATAATCAAAGAATTACAAACGAATGTACAAAAAGAGTTGAATTCTATAAACCAGAAACTCAAGATTTCTATCACAAAAATTGAAAACCCTTATGGACAACCTATTATTCTGGCAAAATACATAGCTTTACAGTTAGAAAATAGAGTTCCGAGTAAAAAAGCAATGAAAAAAGCTATTGAATTAACTACAGAAACAAATACAAAAGGAATTAAAATACAAATTTCAGGGCGTATCGCCGGAAAAGAAGTTGCACGGGCCAAGTGGATCAGATCAGGTAGGGTTCCCCTACAAACCATTCGTGCTAAAATTAATTATTGTTGCTATCCAGTTCAAACTGTCCATGGAATATTAGGCATAAAAGTTTGGACATTTGTAGATGGAGAATAATGGACCTTTATTTGTCTTACCATTCTATCCAGTGATAGAACAAAAAATTAAAAACTGTTTTTTCCTCATATTTGTTGAATCAAATATGAGCTTAATTCTATAGGGATGAATAAAAATTTGATTTACCTTTTTGTTTGGTAGAATTGCTATGCTTAGTGTGTGACTCGTTGTCTTGGTTTTTCTTTAGAGTCGGGATAATAAATAGACTGACTCTTATTATGAACTAGTAACTATAGAAACTAATAACCAACTTATGGCTTCGTATTGTCGAGATCCCCCCAAACAGTCACTATATGAGGTATCGATCATATAGTTGTAGCAACTGTAAATTTTTCCAAAAAAATAAATTGGATTCCGGGTTGTGAATAATAAGGGGATGTAGATAAATTAAATAGAAGGACGATAGATAGATAGAAAGAAAGAAAGAAAAAAATATCAACGATATATGATTCCAATATGTATGGTTTATGAATCATTTTATAAAAGGCAGTGTGATAAAGCATCAATACTGAAAAAGTCAAGAGCCCCGAGTTAATAGAAACTGAGGAGATTGACTCGTAAACGCATTTTGTCGGGAGCTCCATTGTCGAGTTCAGGCCTAATCATTAACGGAGAAGCTATGGGAACGACGAAACCCGTGACTGCATAGGATTCTATTGAAATGAAAAGGAATCCTAATGATTCATTGGGTGGGATGGCGGAACGGACCAGGAACCAATTAATTAAATTTGCCATGGGTTGACCCTACAAATGAAGCAGAAAAGAGTCAATATTCGCCCGCGAAACATTGATTTTTTGGATTAATAAATAAAAAAAGTTTATATAAATATAAACTAGTCTTATTTAAGTTTAAGTTAATATATTTAATTAATATATTTAATTTAATATATAATAAATATATAATAAATATAAATAACTATATAATATAAAAATTAAAATCCAAGATATAATATATATCTTGTAGGTAAATATATCTTGCATGCAGCTCTCTTTCCTATGTAATATCAAACCCTAGTATATTATTAATAAAATACATGTATATTTGTAATATTATTGAATCCCTTTATATTGAATTGTTTCTTCTTTCGCGAGGAGCCGGATGAGAAGAAACTCTCATGTCCGGTTCTGCAGTAGAGATGGAAGAGGGAAACAACCATCAACTATAACCCCAAAAAAACCAGATTCCGTAAACAACATAGAGGAAGAATGAAAGGAATATCCGTTAGAGGTAATCATATTCGTTTCGGAAGATACGCTCTTCAAGCACTTGAACCCGCGTGGATCACAGCTAGACAAATAGAAGCAGGGCGAAGGGCAATGACCCGATATGTGCGTCGTGGTGCAAAAATATGGATACGTATATTTCCCGACAAACCTGTTACAATAAAAACTACAGAAGCACGTATGGGTTCGGGGAAAGGGAAGCCCAAATATTGGGTATCCGTTGTTAAACCGGGTCGAATACTTTATGAAATGGGCGGAGTATCCGAAACTGTGGCCAGAGCAGCCATTTCAATAGCTGCGTACAAAATGCCTATACGAACTCAATTTATTATTGAGGGATAGAGATATAGAACAAAAGAAAAGGGTATTTATTAGGAATGAAAAAAAAATACAATTGTGGGTTTATTTATTTATTTCTGGACAGATAATATTTCTTTTCTTTCTTCATCCTTTGCATTGAACAAACAGATAAAAAATGATATGATTCAACCTCACACCCTTTTGAATGTAGCGGATAATAGCGGGGCTCGGAAATTGATGTGTATTCGAATTTTGGGAACTAGTAATTGCCGATATGCTCATATTGGTGACGTTATTGTTGCTGTAATTAAAGAAGCGGCGCCAGAGATGAAACTCGGAAAATCAGAAATAATTAGAGCTGTAATTGTACGTACGCGTAAAGAATTCAAGCGTGAAAACGGTATGAGAATACGATATGATGACAATGCAGCAGTTATCATTGATCAAAAAAGAAATCCAAAAGGTTCTCGAGTTTTTGGCCCAATCGTCGAGGAATTGAGAGATTTCAATTTCACTAAAATTGTCTCATTAGCCCCTGAAATATTATAAATATTTGTAGATGAAATTAAATATTTGTAGATGAAATAATGAAATAGTAGAATATCTGAAATAGATAAATTAGTAGATTGTATCTCAAGCATATATATTTTTTTTTTTGAATTCATAAAAAAAAAAAAAAAAAATAAACACGTTGATTATATCAAAATTAGGAGTAACTGTAATGATACTTCATCATGGGTAGGGACACCATTGCCGAAATAATAACTTCTATAAGAAATGCTGACATGAAAAAAAAAGGAACGGTTCGAATAGCATCTACTAATATCACCGAAATCATTGTTAAAATACTTCTGCGAGAAGGTTTTATTGAAAACGTTAGAAAACATCGAGAAAGTAATAAAAATTTCTTGGTTTCAACCCTACGACATAAAAGAACTAGGGAAAGAATATATAAAACTATTTTTAATTTAAAGCGTATCAGCCGACCTGGTCTACGAATCTATTCGGACTACCAACGAATTCCTAGAATTTTAGGCGGAATGGGGATTGCTATTCTTTCCACTTCTCGAGGTATAATGACAGATCGAGAAGCTCGCCTAGAAGGCGTTGGAGGAGAAGTTTTGTGTTATATATCTTGATCCTTTTCCTACGGTATCCTAATTTGATCTCTAACTTCCTAGTTGTGAAAAGAAAAAGAGTAGAAAAGTGAATTCTACTTCCCCATTAATTAATACTTCAATGAAGGGTTGCCTGGGGTGAAAGAACAAAAATTGATTCATATGAGGGTTTAATTACTGAATCACTTCTCAATGGTATGCTCCAGGCCCCTTTAGACAATGAAAATCTAATTCTAGGTTATGTTTCGGGGAGGATCCAACGCGGTTTTATCCGGATACCACCAGGAGATAGGGTCAAAATCGAAGTAAGTAGTTATGATTCAATCAGCAGGGGACGTATAATTTATAGACTTCGCGACGAAGATTTGAACGATTGGGGGATTTTTTTTATTTTATTCGTGAGGTCGAGGTTCAAAAATTAAATTAAGGTAAGAAAACTTTTTTTATTTCATTCAAAGAATAGATTCAGAATTAAGGTAAGGAATCGTAAATATGAAAAAAAGGGCTTCCGTTCGTAAAATTTGTACAAAATGTCGACTGATCCGTAGGCGCGGACGAATTATAGTGACTTGTTCTAAGCTAAGACATAAACAGAGACAAGGATAATCTTTTGAACTTTTTAAAGGAAGGATCAATGTAAAAAAATAAAAAATCTGCTTTAACATGAAATGGATATCTCCGTATATTTCTGACTCATATTTATGAGATAAGATAAAAAAATATGATTAACCCTATACTTCACTTACGCAGATATAGATATAGATATAGAAGACGTATTCGTTCGCATAAGAAACGTGGTGGACGTATAATACAAAAAGGAATTATTCGTGTTCAAGCGAGTTTTAACAATACCATTGTAACTGTTACAGATATGCAAGGGCAGGTGGTTTCTTGGTCCTGCGCGGGTATTTTTGGGTTCAAAGGTCCCAAAAAAGGAACACCTGCTGCTGCTCAAGCCGCAACAGAGGACGCTATTCGTATAGCCGCCGATCAAGGTATGCAACGCGCAGAAGTCATGATAAAAGGTACTGGTCCCGGGCGAGATGCAGCATTACAAACTATTTGTAAAAGTGGTATACGATTTCGTTCCATACGCGATGTAACTCCTATGCCACATAATGGGTGTAGACCCCCTAATAAAAGACGTATATAGAAAAAAGAATTGAACGGATTTCAAGATAAATAATTCAATAATCTAATCAAATAACAATAATATATTTTTATGGTTCGAGAGGAAATAGCAGGATCCACTCAAACACTACAGTGGAAGTGTGTTGAATCAAGAATAGACAGTAAGCGTCTTTATTATGGGCGTTTCGTTATGTCCCCGCTTATGAAAGGTCAAGCCAATACCATAGGTATTACTATGCGACGGATTTTACTTGAAGAAATAGAAGGAACATGTATAACATATGCAAAATCTGAAAAAGTACCACATGAATATTCTACGATAGTGGGTATTGAAGAATCAGTACATGAAATTTTAATGAATTTGAAAGAAATTGTATTGAGAAGTAATCTCTATGGCACTCGAGACGCATCCGTTTGCGTCAAAGGCCCCAGATACATAACAGCTCAAGATATTATCCTACCGCCTTCTGTAGAAATAGTTGACACTACACAGCATATAGCTACCCTGACAGAGCCTCTTGATTTATGTATTGGATTACAAATCCAAAGAGATCGCGGATATGGTATGAGACCCACAAATAACTCTCAAGATGGAAGTTATCCTATAGATGCTATACCCATGCCTGTTCGAAATGCGAATTATAGTATTTATTCTTATGGGAATGGGAATGAAAAACATGAGATCCTTTTTCTAGAAATATGGACAAATGGAAGTTTAACTCCTAAAGAAGCACTCCACGAAGCTTCTCGTAATTTGATTGATTTATTTATTCCTTTTCTATATGCAGAGGAAAAGGACATTAATTTCGAAGAAAATAAAAGCAGATTTACTCTACCCCCTTTTACCTTTCATGATAGATTAGCTAATCTAAAGAAAAACAAAAAAGAAATTGCATTGAAATGTATTTTTATTGACCAATCAGAATTGCCCTCTAGGGCCTATAATTGTCTCAAAAGGTCCAATATACATACATTATTGGACCTTTTGAATAACAGTCAAGAAGATCTTATGAAAATTGAATATTTTCGGCTAGAAGATGTAAAACAGATAGTGGACATTCTACAGAAGCATTTCAAAATTAAATTACCTAAGACTAAGTTTTCATTTTAAATCTATCACAATTACTTCATCTTTAGCACAATCCGTATTGAGATGGATTAAAAATAATGTATCTAGGGAAGATTCAGTTTGAATCGACTATTCCCTAGATACCTACGCGCAGTATTTCACGATTGAATCAATTTAAATTAAAAAAGACCTAAAGTAAGGGATTTATCAATAGGTAATGTTGCTCCAATACCTAACCAAAGAGCTACTGCGGTACCGATCAAAAAGACTGTTGTAGCTACTGGACGGCGAAATGGATTTTGGAATTTATTGACATTCTCTAAAAAGGGTACTGTTAATAATCCCGTTGGTACTGAAACCATTAAAAGAACGCCTAACAATTTATTGGGTACTGTGCGAAGTATTTGAAATACGGGAAAGAAGTACCATTCGGGTAATATTTCCAAAGGAGTTGCAAATGGATCTGCCGGTTCACCAATCATTGAGGGTTCTAGGACCGCTAAGCCTACATTACATGCTATAGTACCCAAAATAACTACTGGAAAAATATATAAAAGATCGTTGGGCCACGCGGGTTCTCCGTAATAATTATGTCCCATCCCTTTAGCCAATTTAGCTCTTAATACAGGATCATTCAAGTCGGGTTTCTTTGTTATTGGGATAGGTGAATTCTTATGGGTCCACCCCCCGAAAGAACCGGACATGAGAATTTTTCATCATCCGGCTCGAGCAAGAATCAAAGGAATGAAAGAAGTGGATCCGTATTTCATCCATATCTATACGTATATAATAACCCTATGTAAGAAAATATTTATCGAACTCCACTCCATTTTTTGGAGTTGCAACTATTCATTGGCAAGAATAAAGTTCTTACAGGTAAATGCTCAATATCCAAGTAAGCTTAAAATTTTGATCATGATCAAGTGCTTTTTGGATTATCTCATATCTTGTGGGATTATCTCATATCTTGTGATTGATATTTATTCTCACAATATCGTGCTTAAATACAAAGAATTTGCTTGTTACTAATACAGTTTAACCTATATTCTTCCTTAGATCCTTATTTCACTCCGATAGTATCATGAATCCGTATGGATGCAAAGGAAATGGATGCATTTCCATACTATAATAAGTAAGTAGAATAGATAGAACATAATCCAGATTATGCTACATCATCTATTTTACGGGATCTTACGGAGCCTGTTCATGCATGACATGGATTCGAGTATGATCATGGAAAAGATTCTCCTCAAGTGAACCAGCCTATCTTCCACTACGTAGGGGGACTCGCGCGATGATTGGATGCGGAGACACATTTGGTTGTGAATTCTAATGTGGCGGATAAAATCATATATCCGCATGGCCCAATCAATAGTTCAAGTCACACACTCCCATAATCCATCTTCTCTTCGGAGGATCGACTTCAACTATTCATATCGAAGTATCAAATAAAGAATACTTTGGAGTTGAAGAGAAATATCCAAATAACATGTCTTATTTTTTTTTTCAATAATCCATATTTGTAGCAATGAGATACTATTGTTTAGTAATGAGATACTATTGTTCCTTTCCAAAATAATATATGATCGATTAAAAATATCTATGATCTGTCTTATTTACTTTATAAAGGACCCGAAATACCTTGCTTACGTATCATTGAGAAGTGCATTAACATAAATACGGCAGTAAGAAGAGGCAATACAAAAGTGTGTAAACTATAAAAACGAGTCAAAGTGGATTGACCCACACTAGCACTTCCACGTAATAACTCTACCAAAGGCGATCCTATTACAGGAATAGCTTCAGGTACGCCTGTCACAATTTTGACTGCCCAATAACCAATTTGGTCCCAAGGTAAGGAATAACCGGTTACACCAAAAGATGCAGTCAATACAGCGAGAACTACACCCGTAACCCAAGTCAATTCGCGAGGTTTTTTAAATCCGCCTGTGAGATACACACGAAATACGTGCAAAATCATCATTAGAACCATCATACTTGCTGACCATCGATGAACTGATCGGATTAACCAACCAAAGTTGGCCTCAGTCATTATGTATTGAACAGAAGAAAAGGCCTCTGTAACAGTTGGTCGATAGTAAAAAGTCATAGCAAAACCCGTAGCTACTTGTACTAAAAAACAAGTAAGTGTGATCCCCCCTAGACAATGAAATATGTTGACGTGAGGAGGAACATATTTACTAGTTATATCATCTGCAATCGCCTGAATCTCGAGACGCTCTTCGAACCAGTCATATACTTTATTGAGATAGGTAAACCGAGGTAACTCCCCCCCCCGAGAACCATATATGAGAATTTCATCTCGTACGGCTCAAGCAAAAACATACAAATACTGTTTCAACGGATATGTAATAGAAAATTTGAAACTTCTTAGCTACTTGATTCAATCTACCCCGAAGATCCGAAGAAATCAAAATCCGAAATCTGTTCTTTGTGATGATAATGCCAAAAAATATCAAGTTAGCTCATCTGTCTTTTCTTTTTTTTTATATTGATTATTACAGGCCTCTTGAATCTTCTCTTCCCTTATTTATTTAGTATTTTTTTTTTTAGTTTTTTTGCGTAATGAAAATTGACTATTGTTTTACTTTTGATAGGAATTCTCTTGTTGAGACCCTATGAATCAATTGAAACCTCAGATTCATACTAGAACCACGATGACTCAACCCAAACAAAACTCAAATCAAAGGTTCTCTGAGTAAGAACCATTTGATCATCACTTATTTAATGAATAGATGTAATGACTCAACAAAATCCAGAGAAATAGTTGTACTTCCGTCAAGGCACATAGTTCTGAAAGAAAAAAATTGTTTGATTTAGGCCCTTTTGAAATTTTTTTTGAGTCCGGTTACGAGGTTTAATAGTAGTATGAATCATAGTCCAAATATTCCTTTTCTTGATTTATTCGATATATTTCGTGCTCCGGAAACTAGAATAAATATAAATAAATATCCGACGGGGTAGAATCATCTCTATCAAGATGACAGATCCATTTTCTGTATATCAATAGGATCGATTATAACAAGTCACACACTCATATTCCGGAAATACCGAAACAAAGGAATTTCACGGTCGAACTACCAAAATAGACTAGAAATCCGAGTCCTAAGTTTTTTTTACTAGTACTTCATTGCTCTTATGAACCTAACTCACTGAAATTCCATCCAATAGAACGGATGAATTATAAATCTCCAAAATAATAGATAGGAATACCGCAAATAGAGCCATTGCCACTCCCATAAGGGGAGTAGTACCCCAGCCCGGAGCTACTTTACCATATTCCGAATTCAACGGTTTCAATAAATCCCCTACAAGAGTTCGTCTTGGCCCAGATCTAGAACTACCCTCAACAGTTTGTGTAGCCATAAATACTATTTCATCGGTTGAGATCTGTTGACTTTGTATACCATTCCGTTGTAGTTGTAAATAAACAATCTTATTGTAGATCCATCGCGATCTTGAAATCTAATAATGGAAACAGCAACCCTAGTCGCCATCTCCATATCTGGTTTACTTGTAAGCTTTACTGGGTACGCCTTATATACTGCTTTTGGGCAACCCTCTCAACAACTAAGAGACCCATTCGAGGAGCACGGGGACTAGTCAAAGTAATGAACCTCCCGGCATATTGGGAGGTTCATTACTTCAATTGAGATAATGAAAAATCATTTCATTTTTTTAGTCGGAACCTTAGGAGGTTCTCGAAAAAAGATAGCGAAAAAAATTATCCCTAAAGTAGAGACTAACAGGAATGTATAAACCAATGCTTCCATAGATTCGATCGTAGTTTACAATTATAGCTTCCAAACCTATTCATTTGGGATCATTTATCAGAGAAAGGGAAAGAGTCAAAGAAAAAGCAGTGATTGAAGTCACGATTTTTCCGTCACCTATCCCATCGAATTCAAATGTAGGCGAAAAATGCCAGAGCAATGTTGTATCAGACTATCTGTCTCCTTGTGGTTGGATCCCCAATTTTTTGGAATGTTCCAAATTCCACTTGAGCATCCAAATCTGGATCAATACCAGCAAAAACATCCCGGAACAAGGTTCTGGCACCATGCCAAATGTGTCCGAAAAAGAAAAGCAAAGCAAATGAAGCATGCCCGAAAGTGAACCAACCCCTTGGACTGCTACGAAAAACACCGTCGGATTTCAAAGTAGCCCGATCCAATTCAAAAATTTCTCCTAATTGGGCGCGTCTAGCATATTTTTTCACAGTAGCAGGATCACTGTAACTAACTCCATTGAGTTCGCCACCGTAGAACTCAACAGTTACACCTACTTGCTCGACACTATACTTTGATTCTGCCCTTCTAAAAGGAACATCGGCTCTCACAATTCCATCTCCATCTACCAAAACTACCGGAAATGTTTCAAAAAAAGTAGGCATACGGCGTACAAAAAGCTCGTGTCCTTCTTTATCTCTAAAGATAGGGTGCCCTAACCACCCAACAGCTATTCCATCCCCATTGTCCATTGAGCCTGCTCTGAATAATCCTCCCTTTGCCGGATTATTACCAATGTAATCATAAAAGGCTAATTTTTCGGGAATTTTCGACCAAGCTTCCGATAAACTCAGATTTTCAGCTAGTCCAGCACCAACTCTTCGATATATTTCTTGCTGAAAATATCCCTGATCCCACTGATAACGAGTGGGGCCAAATAATTCAATCGGGGTAGTTGCCGAACCATACCACATAGTCCCAGCAACAACGAAAGCTGCAAAAAACACAGCAGCGATACTACTGGAAAGGACAGTTTCAATATTTCCCATACGTAATCCTTTGTATAGACGTTGAGGCGGACGGACACTAAGATGGAATAGACCTGCTAATATGCCTAATGTCCCTGCCGCAATATGATGAGAAGCTATACCTCCTGGAACAAAAGGATCAAAACCTTCCGCGCCCCACGCTGGATTTACAGGTTGTACTTTTCCAGTTAGTCCATAAGGATCGGACACCCATATTCCAGGACCATACAAGCCTGTTACATGAAATGCACCAAAGCCAAAGCAAGCCACCCCTGAAAGAAATAAATGAATTCCAAAAATTTTGGGCAAATCCAAAGAGGGTTTTCCCGTACGTTCATCACAGAATATTTCTAGGTCCCAATACACCCAATGCCAGATAGCTGCCAAGAAGCACAAGCCAGAAAACACAATATGTGCACCTGCCACACCTTCGTAACTCCAAATACCTGGATTCGTTATAGTTCCCCCTGTAATACTCCAACCGCCCCATGAATTGGTTATTCCTAAACGAGCCATGAAGGGTATAACAAACATACCCTGTCTCCACATTGGATCAAGAACGGGGTCAGAGGGATCAAAAACCGCTAATTCGTATAGAGCCATTGAGCCGGCCCAACCAGAAACTAAAGCAGTATGCATTATGTGGACAGAAAGCAACCGACCGGGATCATTCAATACAACGGTATGAACACGATACCAAGGCAAACCCATGGAAATACCTCTTTAAGATAAATAGACACCATGTAACTTTATCGCATTGGACTAAAAAACTATAAATATAAATATAAAAATATAATATAATATAAAAATATAATAATAAGTATAAATATAAGAAAATATAATAATAAATATAATAAATATAAAATAATATATAAATATAAAATAATATAAACATAATATATATATATATATATATCCATATATCATATATATATAGATAAACATATATATGGATAATCGTATATAATTAAATTAATAATAACACAAGTGGTTTAATGTTAAGATTATTCAACTATCCAATGACTATTCATACACTATGTACTATTGCATATTACATAGTACTATACTATACTATAAAAATATAAAAAATATAAACATATAATATATATATATATATATCCATATATCATATATATATAGATAAACATATATATGGATAATCGTATATAATTAAATTAATAATAACATAAGTGGTTTAATGTTAAGATTATTCAACTATCCAATGACTATTCATACACTATATACTATTGCATATTACATAGTACTATACTATACTATAAAAATATAAAAAATATATATATAATATAAACATATATACTATACTATGTACCCAACCTTTTTTTTTTTTCGGTAGATTATCTATGGTTAATTTTTATTCTGTTACATTGGAAAATTTCTGTTCGTAGGAATAAAGAGAAGCAGATCTATTCTATACCCGATAAGTAAGAATACGCAATGGGGAATTGGTTTCAATTTTGGAAACCGAATGCAAAAACACTTGTTGATTATTCGAACTATCCCCTTATAAGAATTTTTCTTTATTCATTGCGTAAATTGATTATTACGCCCTCAAATCAAAATCAAAATATAGTGTTTTAATTTATATTTAAATAATTATGCCTGTAGGAATACCAAAAATCCCTTATGTTGTCGTCCAAGATATTGATGGCAAGGAAGATGAAACTTGGGTTGAGATATTTGACATTCTTTCTAGAGAAAGAATACTGTTTTTAGGAGCCAAAATTGACTCCGAGCTCGCGAACGAGATTACCGGTCTTTTTATGTATCTTAATTTGGAGAATCCGCGTAAGAAATTTCATTTGTTAATAAACTCCCCCGGTGGATCGGTAATGGGAGGAGTATCTATTTTTGATAGTATAAGCTATGTGAAATCGGCTGTACATACAACATGCATAGGAAGAGCTGCTTCAATAGCATCTTTAATTCTGTCCGGAGGCACTCCGGGCGAGCGGACAGCATTCCCTCATGCTAGGATAATGATTCACCAACCTCTCTCTACTTTTTTTGATGGAAATCCGATAATCCATACTCGGGAAATAAATGAAGTACTGGAACTTCGCGATATGCTCGTACATATGTACATGGGCACAACGCTCCAATCTCATATGCAGATACTAAGCGACCTCGAAAGGGATGAATTTATGTCAACACAAGGTGCCATATTTTATGGCCTTATTGATTCTGTATCGCAGGATCCTTTTGGTTGTATTGATATGGAAAGAATTAGGTATGATATTAATGCAATTAAACGTGATGATGGAGATACTCCATCTACATCTGCATTTGGAGTTGGAGACAATTCTCCGTAATTTGATATTGAATGAATATTTTACTTGGGTAAAATATTCATTCAATTGAAGGGAAAAATTCATAATCATCAGGTTAATATCGATCTAAACCAGCCCATTATAATCCCATCATATATACGATTCAACATGCCAACTATTAAACAACTTATTAGAAACGCAAGACAGCCAATCAGAAATCTCAAGAGAACTCCTGCTCTTCGAAGATGCCCTCAGCGTCGAGGAATATGTATTAGGACGTATGTGCGACTCGTTTATTTAGATCATGAGCTCGAACACAAATGAGACAATTGTTCCAGTATCAATGACTAGAATAGATAGAATGGAAAAAGCGGAAGAATACTGTTTACTATCTAAACTACAAATAAAGATGTATCATATACCTCTATTGATTGTGTATGAATTTTATGGTTTCTGTTGGTGCAAATCCAATCTTTGAGATGAAAATCAATTCTCCATTGGTAGCAAAAGGTTATCCATTAAGCGGGGAAACAATATATAAGAAACAAAACTATTATGCTCTTATTCTTGAAATAACGGACTAACAGGGTCAGCTACCTAGCCAACTTTCATAATTAAATGCCGTCACTGTATGGATAGCTCTCATTGTGAAAAGACCTATTACTGTATAATTCATGGGTAGAGCCAAAAAGTGCGAACTGTACAAGTTACCAAAAACATTGATTAAATGGAATGGAAGAAAGAGCTCCGGTGTATAGAGAGGACCTCACCGTTTAAGAAGCAACCATAGAAACGAAGGAATCCACTATTTATTTTAAATAATTAATATAAATTAATTTATTTTACAAATTTTATTATTGATTGGTCGAATTTCTTATTTCCACAAGCGAAATACCTGACTAAAAGAAACAAAATAAAAAATTGTGGTTGGGAAGGTTATAGTAGCAAAAGCCATTGGAATTTATATTTTATATATCGGAATAATCCGTTTTGTTATTAATTGAACTGAGGAAAAAGAATGACTGAACGAACAGAAATCAAATAGTTATTCATCAAAGTTTAATTTGATTAAATGACCAGAGTTAGACGAGGATATATAGCTCGAAGACGCCGAACTAAAATGCGTTTATTTGTTTCAAGCCATCGAGGGGCTCATTCAAGACTTACTCGAACTATTACTCAACAGAAAATGAGAGCTTTAGATTCCGCTTATAGAGATAGAGGTAGGCAAAAGAGAGATTTTCGTCGTTTGTGGATCACGCGGATAAATGCAGTAACTCGTGAGAACGAGGTTTCCTATAGTTATAGTAGATTGCTACATAATCTGTACAAGAGGCAATTGCTTCTTAATCGTAAAATACTTGCACAAATAGCTATATCAAATAAAAATTGTCTTTGCATCATTTCAAAAAAGATTATCAAAAAAAGGGGATTATAAAATTATATACAGGAATGGTTGAAACAAAATTCCCCGGAGAATAAACTCCGGGAAGATAGAATAAAAATAAATTAAGAAATTAAGATAAGTAGTATGAATGAACATGTTTCAATAAAAAAAGGATTTTTTCTTCCCCGTTTTTTTTACAACACAATAATGAAATATGGATTTTAGTCTTTTTCAAAAACTTCAATGTTGAATTCAAATTGAAGTTTTGAGCCAATTGAAGAGTATAGTATGCCTATTTTTTTATGGTTCTGGGACCAGTAGCTCTAAAGATTGACTTGGTTTTTTCAAATTGTATCTCACTATTAATAAAAGGTAACGAAGATAAAATACGAGCTTGTTTTATAGCAATAGTCATTAATCGTTGTTGTCTCAAGGTTAATTTACTCACTCGTCTGGGTAATATTTTTCCTTGTTCACTAACAAACCGATTAATTAAACTCATGTTTCTATAATCAATTCGATCCCCCGGTCGAATGCGGGGCAAAGGCATACGAAAAGATCGCTTGGGTTTATGTTTATGTTTACGAAAAGGGTGCTTGAGTTTATATTTATATTTATATTTATGAAAAGGTTCCTTGTTATGTTTATGAAAAGGTTCCTTGTTATGTTTATGAAAAGGTTCCTTGTTATGTTTATGAAAAGGTTGCTTGGATTTATCCATGGTTTATTCCTTATCTCTAAAATCTTATTTCTTCATACATTTAAGATCCGAACGAAATAAGATAGGGTTTTATTTCTATATATATATATAGATATTTATATCCGAACGAAATAGGATAAAGTTTTATATATATATACATATTTATATACATTATAGAATATATAATATATGAATATATAATATATGTATGTTAATATGTATGTTATTAACCTCCTCTTGTTCCTTGGATTGCCCACGCGTCCTTTTCGATCTACTTCTTTACTTCCTCATGAGTTGTATGCTTCTTACAATAGCGACAAAATTTTTTTAATTCTAAGGGTGTATTGTATTGATTCTTTTCAGTAATATATCTAGAAATGCCCGAAAATTCTTTAATGACACCATTTCGAACACAACTGGTACATTCCAAAATAACTCTGACTCTGACATTTTTCTCTTTTTTCATGGACCTCCTTTGCTTTGGATTTTGGATCGACTCAACTCTTCTATTTTTGACCCGAACCGAAGAATAAAATCGAAAAATCAATAGAAGTCACTAAAATTGAATTTTGAAAGCATTAGCATTAATTACAATGTAATAATTAACTAATACAACTTAACTTTTTCTAACTAGCAATTATTCTTAGTCTAATCACAGTATTTCATTTACGTATTTTATATTTGTGGAGCCTGTCTTAGACCCACATTTCTATTCTACCAATCAAATTCGATATTAGACCCATCGGGTTAAATACCCTTTTATTCTTTCTCTTTTCTTCCTATCATAAACAACTAAAAAAAGAGGAAATTAGTCACATAGAATTTTTTGTATCTCTAATTTTCTTCATTTCTTCACATATCAATAACTAGAATGAAAAAAGGGAAATGACAGGGCATCCGGGAATAAACGATTAATCTCTATCAATAAACCTGCTAAAGACCCAAACCACAGAGTAGAAAGCACAGGTGCCACAGAGAGATATGTTTTTATATCTCGCATTGAAAATCCTCCTTCTTTATTGTAATACATGTATGATCAGATCCTAGAACTAAATTAAGGATCACTTGTATTTTTATGCAACATTTATAACTAAAATGTGTATGTACAATGAGTCAGTAGATGGTATGTATTTTCCTGCCCCTACTCCTAAAAACAGAAAAAAAAATACCCTGAACCGATAAACAGTCCTTCTTTTTTTATATTAGGTTTCATTTCAGATGTATATAGTTTATTATATATATATGAAAGAAACCAAAAAGAAGAAATGGAAAGAAATTTTATTTTATATAGATAAAGAGAAAATAACGATGTGGAAAACAAGACAGGGCTTTTGTACAATGACACTGTACGACAATTGAAAAAAGGGATGTAGCGCAGCTTGGTAGCGCGTTTGTTTTGGGTACAAAATGTCACGGGTTCAAATCCTGTCATCCCTACCCATTACTCCTCCTATGGGCAGTAACGGGGGATTAATTGAGATCGATTATAATATAATTGGGCATAATTTTTGATTTTATCATACTATATGCGTGCAAGATGTATTTATTGAAGGGTACAAAAGAAAAGGAATTCTTTTCCTTACAGTTATATCTTCTGTCATAAGAAAGCGCTCTTAGTTCAGTTCGGTAGAACGCGGGTCTCCAAAACCCGATGTCGTAGGTTCAAATCCTACAGAGCGTGATTATGTTCTTTGTTATATTGAATAACAATAAACTAACTAAAAAAAAAGTTGAATTACAACTAAAAATTGACCTCCTCTCTGCAGGAGGTCAATCAAAATTAAAAAAGAAATATTACTCAATCAATCAAAGGTCCAGCTGATCACCGCGTCTGTATTGTAAATACGCAGTTACGAATAATCCTGCCAAAGTAATAGGAATTAGACCTAACACGATTCCAAATAGAAAAACTTCAATCATTTTGATTTCTTTGAGGGAAAAAGAGAGGTAAATTTTATTCCTAAATATTAATCTGAATCGTCCGTGAATCTCAATGACCAAAATTTGACAATTGACATCGAAAAGAACCATAGAATACTTGAA